GCTACTATGTGTGATAAACATAAATTTATATTAACCATACTAAATCCTCACACATTGTACATCAACAATATAGTAATGATTAATAACAGTAATGAAATTACCACATTTCTACTAATATTTATGTGCGTTCATAGGGGAATAAAAACCCACAATACTAGTTATGTATTTCTACTAATATTTATGTGCGTTCATAGGGGAATAAAAACCCACAATACTAGTTATGTATTTCTACTAATATTTATGTGCGTTCATAGGGGAATAAAAACCCACAATACTAGTTATGTATTTCWACTAATATTTATGTGCGTTCATAGGGGAATAAAATACTAGTTATGTATTTCAACTAATATTTATGTGCGTTCATAGGGGAATAAAAACCCACAATACTAGTTATGTATTTCAACTAATATTTATGTGCGTTCATAGGGGAATAAAAACCCACAATACTAGTTATGTATTTCAACTAATATTTATGTGCGTTCATAGGGGAATAAAAACCCACAATACTAGTTATGTATTTCAACTAATATTTATGTGCGTTCATAGGGGAATAAAAACCCACAATACTAGTTATGTATTTCAACTAATATTTATGTGCGTTCATAGGGGAATAAAAACCCACAATACTAGTTATGTATTTCAACTAATATTTATGTGCGTTCATAGGGGAATAATATACAACTATAATATAATGATGTACAATTATTAATTAATGTTATACAACTAAATATTTATGTATTCCCATTATAACATAATGATGTACAATTATTAATTAATGTTATACAACTAAATATTTATGTATTCCCATTATAACATAATGATATACAATTATCAATTAATGTTATACAACTAAATATTTATGTACTTCCATTGTAATATAATGATATATAATTATTAATTAATGCTACATAATTAAACATTTATGTATTTCCATTACAATATAATGATCTATAATTATTAATTAATGTACTAAGACTATAAGATAATGTTTTACAAATGTATATTAATGTCTTCCCACCTAATATGCATGTATTATGACATTATATGTATGTAAAACCATTAATAATGAAATGAACTATAACATATATGTTTAATAATCATACATTTATATGTACACACCTTAAGAGTTACATACCAGAAGAAGTATTAACTATGTATGTTTTAACACATATATTTAGAATCAGGTCCTAATTATCACCCCAAGCTTATCTTTTCCTATCATTATGTTTTAAACAGCTAGTAAAGTATCTGACCAAAATAGCTTGTCATTTAAAAATGAATGATACACAATAAACCATGCATACTAGCTCAAGCCTTCGCTTGCTTAAGATTATTCTTACCTCTTCCTAATTGAGTCCAACTGTTCTTATAGTTGTGGTTTACCTTAATAAATTTCCTGTAACGCTTCACCTCATAATTGAAAACACTATCAAGTGTAGACTTTCATCTCTAATCCTTCCTACCTCCTGTCTGTGTCTATCATAACTCAAGGTAAGGCCTTATCTTGCATAAGATCACAAATATCCCTAATAACACACTACAATAATAACCATCCATGGACAATCTTACTAGTACAATAATAGTATACAGTAATATTGTGGTCATCTTCAATTAACTATGATATTCATTAATATAAACTAAGGCCATAAATTAGTCCTACCTATGTCCTGAACACTACCACGTCGACTTTGCACTCACTCTATCGTACAGGTATCTGGCCAGGATACCTTTTCCCCAAGGTAGGTCTCAAACTCTAAGGGATTAGGAGTGACGCGTAACTATACTAGTAGTCCCGAGGGGCTAGGGAGGATGTGAATCTGCTGATACACTGATTGAGGCCGACTACACAGTGCTCTTTAAAAGGTAACCCTCCTATGGGACGAAGACCTACGTACAAGGTTGGGCCACACTTGACGTCCCGGGCTCACATTGGGAGGTAGGGGCGGGGGCGCCTGACGTCATCAGCATCGCTTAAGTGGAAAGACTTCCCCAGACTGACCAAACCGGACCCGCAGGATCCACACTTGAACGTATTTCCAGCAAACCGCTTGCATGTATGTAAGACTATAAATGTATGTTATTCAACATATTATTAATGCTAGATGGACATGCCGCTATATTTCCCCCCCCCCACCTAAAAATATTGTTATTATTTTACTATGAAAAAATTTCGCTACCCCCCCCTTACCCCCCCCAATTAAAAGAATTCCCTATGATCAACTCGACCTCCCCCCCAAGGGTCGTTCTCATAGGGGCTTTTAATGGTGTTTTTATCCCCCTTAGAATAAACTTTTTTTTAGCGCATAAAAACTTTGTTTCATAGCGTTTTCTGTTTATTCCCGAAATTTTTCATACACGTGCGAACATATTTCTTAGCATTTTCTGTAGTTTATTAATTCTTCCATTCTAAGACCACAATCATAGCTAATCTTACACTCCATTTAAATATTTGTTTTATACCACAAAATCTCTAACTCATAAGAATTTGTGTCTATTTTTATCATACAGAAATATAGTGTTATATCATTAATGGTAGCATACGCAAAACCTTATTGCTCTTAGGCTATTTAAAGTAAATTTTATTATTTTTGGTTTTCATAGAAGACCTAATATTCTAAATCTGTAGCTTTAAGAATAAATACTACAAATATAATCATTGTTATAGTAGTATTAAGCTTTAACTTTAGTATCATCGCCAAGCAAAAATACTTTAATATTTGCTCATCCCTTATGGCCCACAATACCTCTAATACCCTCCTCTCCTTATCATTAGTGCCTCTTTTTGTTATTGTTTGATCTCTTATTTTTTTGTCCACAAAAAAACCTGAGAAAATAGTGTCATCAGTTAAATACGCGTTCCTCTCCTCCCTTCTTCCTCTAGTGGGACTTCTAATAAAAGGCCCTAATTATATTAATGACACCCAAACCAATATTAACTGGATTAATATTGACCCAGCATCCATTAGTATTACTATGAAATTTGATCTTTACCAAATCATCTTCACATCGACTGCCCTTTTCGTTACATGGTCAATTATAGAGTTTTCACTATGATACATAGAAACGGACCCAGCTGTTGGCAACTTTTTTAAAAAATTACTTTTCTTTCTTCTAACAATGATAATTATTATTTCTGCGGGTAACCTTACAGTTCTATTTGTGGGCTGAGAGGGGGTTGGTATTATATCATTCTTACTTATTGGTTGATATCATGCTCGCTGAACTACAGCTCTCGCCGCTCTTCAAGCCGTCATCTACAATCGCATCGGGGACATAGGGTTTATACTCGCCTTTTGCTGAATAGTAACCAAAACCTTATCAACTAATGTTAACTTCTTATGCAGTATGAACCCTCACTCTTTAATTGTCTTTGGTATTATCTTAGCTGCAGCAAGCAAATCTGCACAATTTATAATACACCCATGACTTGCCTCTGCTATAGAAGGCCCAACCCCAGTCTCAGCTTTACTCCACTCCAGCACCATAGTAGTCGCAGGCATCTTTTTATTAATTCGTGTCCACCCTCTTATTGCACAACACTCTATGACTTTAACTATTTGCTTATGCTTAGGGGCAATCACTTCACTCTTTGCCGCCACTACTGCTCTTATGCAAAATGATATTAAGAAAATTATTGCCTATTCTACTTCTAGCCAACTAGGTTTAATAATAGTGGCTATTGGTGTTAACATGCCAAATTTAGCATTTTTTCACATCTGTATACATGCCTTTTTCAAAGCCATGCTCTTCCTTTGTTCTGGAGTAATAATTCACAACCTCAATAATGACCAAGATATTCGTCACATAGGCGGCTTACAAAAAGTTATGCCTGTAACAACCTCCTGTATGACAATTGGAACACTAGCCCTAATAGGCACACCTTTTTTAACAGGATTTTATTCAAAAGACGCCATTATTGAGGCAGTTAATACCTCATATGTAAATTCCACCGCTCTTATTATAACACTTGTAGCCACTGCTTTTACAGCCGTCTATAGCCTACGTCTCATTTACTTTGTATCTATAAATCAACCACGATTTAATTCTCTCTTAGTAGTTAATGAACCCCATCTAACTACTTTTCCCATTATTCGCCTTGCTATTGGTAGCATCCTAGCTGGTCCCATATACTTTTATCTTCTCTTTCCAAGTTCACCAACTATTCACACCATACCAGTTTTAATAAAAATTGCAGCATTAACAGTAACTATTGTTGCCTTTGTATTAGCTGCGGGGCTGGCCTGAAAAACCTGAACAACCCCTCCCCATCACAATCCCTATATTATACTGTCAAAAGAACTTGACTCTGTAGTTTTTACAGCCTTTGTTCATCGATCATTCTCCGTACTTTATTTAAACTCAGCTTGAACTATTATTACCCATGCCATTGAAAATATTCTTTTTAAATTATTTGCAGAATATCCTGCTCATATACAAATTAACCCAATTTCTATTGTACGTGCTACTCAGAAGGGCTTTATTAAACTCTACTTAAGTGCCTTATTTATTAATATGGCCTTAGTTCTAATTATATTTATTTTATTTTTTTAACTGTTATTCTGCTCTCAATGGATAGTAGTTATCCTCTGGTCTTAGGCACCAGCCTCCTTGGTGCAAATCCAAGTGATAGCTTATATTTACTATTTATGCCCTGATAGCTTAATCAAAGCATCGACCTTGTAAGCCGAAGATTATAGGTGAGTAACCCTATTTAGGGCTTCAAGACAAAAGGATTTAAACCTTTCTCACTGACCCCCAAAGCCAGTATTTTAAATAAACTATGTCTTGCTTTTGTAGCTTAATTTTTAAAGCATGACGCTGAAAACGTTAAGATGAACTTTAATAAGTTCTGAAAGCACAAAGGCCTGGTCTTGGTCTTATTATCAACGGTTTCTTAACTTACACATGCAAGTTTCAGCACCCCAGTGAGAACGCCCTTATTGCCTTTATAGGCTTAGGAGTCGGCATCAGGCACAGATTTCTTGCCCATAACGCCTAGTTTCACCACACCCCCAAGGGTACTCAGCAGTGATAAACATTGAATATTAGCGTCAGCTTGATTCAGTTACAGAAAAATAGGGCCGGCAAAAACTAGTGCCAGCCGCCGCGGATACACTATGATGGCCCAAGTTGATTACTTAACGGCGTTAAGCGTGGTTAGAGTCTAATAAAATAGTAGAATTGAACCAATATGTGGTCGTGATAAGCCGCTATAAGGGAAAGTCAAAAACGAAAGTAATTCTATTTATACTTGAACACACGACTACTAGGAAACAAACTGGGATTAGGAACCCCATTATGCCTAGTTGTAAAATATTAAATTACACCAACAAACGCCAGGGAATTACAAGCTCAGCTCAAAACCCAAAAGACTTGACGGTGTCCAACCCCACTAAAGGAGCCTGTCCTAAAATCGATAATCCCCGCTCAACCTTACCATTTTTTGCGTTATCAGTTAGTATACTTCCGTCGCCAGTTTACCACATGAATGAACCGTAGTGGGCCCAATGACATTTGGCCAGAACGACAGGTCAAGGTGCAGCTGAAAAAATGGGATGAGATGGGCTACAATTTCTAAATTAGAACATCACGAATTACTGCATGAAAAAAACAGTCATGAAGGTGGATCTAGTAGTAAAAAAGAGAATAGCGTGCCTTTTTTAACACGGGCAATGGGACGTGTACAAACCGCCCGTCACCCTCTTCAAAAAACTCTATTATAGTTTATAACATACTTTAATCTTTAGAAGAGGTAAGTCGTAACACGGTAAGTGCATTGGAAAATGCACTTGGATCAGCAAAATGTAGCTTAGGTAAAGCCTCTCGCTTACACCGAGAAGACGTCTGTTAGCCCAGATCATTTTGAGCTAACATCTAGCCTATAACTTTTATAATCATCCTCTTATTCTTCTTAACTAATATAAATCATTCTATTATTTAAGTAAAGGCGATTGAAAAAATTCTTAGAGCTTCAACCACAGTACCGTAAGGGAAAGATGAAATATTAATGAAACATCATCAAGCACAAAACAGTAGAGATTAAAGCTCGTACCTTTTGCATCATGGTCTAGCAAGTCCTTATCAAGCACAAAGATATTTAAGTTTGACTTCCCGAAACTAGGCGAGCTACTTCAAAACAACCTTTAGGGCCAACCCGTCTCTGTTGCAAAAGAGTGGGAAGATTTTCAAGTAGAAGTGATAAGCCAATCGAGCCTAGCGATAGCTGGTTATTCAAGAAAAGAATTTTAGTTCTACTTTAAGCTTCCTCATGATTCACTTTAGTCTGAACAAGTTCTCAAGCTTAAAAGTTATTCAAATAAGGCACAGCTTATTTGAAAAAGGCTACAACCTAAACATTAGGGTAAGTTCTTATTACTCAACAAAGTTGGCTTAAAAGCAGCCACCTTAAAGAAAGCGTTAAAGCTCCATTCCCCTTTTTTAAAATTCGAAACAATATTTCCAACCCATCACCAGTATTGAATGATTTCATAAATTATGAAAGCCACCATGCTAGAACTAGTAACAAGAATATGAATTTCTCCAAAATGTAAGCAAAAACCAAAATGGACTATCCATTGGTAATCAACGGTTATGACTTAACTATAGTAACTTTTCGAGGAAACTCTATTTATCATCCCGTTAACCTTACACAAGAACACTTCTGGAAAGATTAAAAGGGGTAGAAGGAACTCGGCAAACTTTAGCCCCGCCTGTTTACCAAAAACATCGCCTCTTGTTTAAGTATAAGAGGTCTAGCCTGCCCAGTGATAATTTATTCAACGGCCGCGTAATTTAAAGCGCGCAAAGGTAGCGTAATCACTTGTTCTTTAAATAAGGACTTGAATCAACGGCACCACGAGGGCTATACTGTCTCCTTCCCCTAATCAGTGAAACTAATCTCCCTGTGAAAAAGCAGGAATGCTCCTATAAGACGAGAAGACCCCATGGAGCTTTAAATATGACTACATCTTTAAATCTATTTTACCACCTTCCTAACTTGAAAGCATTGTATGTTAATTTTAGGTTGGGGCGACCACGGAGTATAACAAAACCTCCATGACGAAAGGGAATGCACCCTTACTTGAGAAAAACACTTCTACAAATTATCAATATAACGTTTAATGACCCGATTATCGATTAACGAACCAAGTTACCCTGGGGATAACAGCGCAATCCATTTTGAGAGCTCATATTGACAAATGGGTTTACGACCTCGATGTTGGATCAGGGTATCCCAGTGGTGCAGCCGCTACTAAAGGTTTGTTTGTTCAACAATTAAAACCCTACGTGATCTGAGTTCAGACCGGAGCAATCCAGGTCGGTTTCTATCTATAAAATGTTATTTCTAGTACGAAAGGACCGAGATATCATGGCTAATACATAAACACACCGTAACTTACCACTAATGATAAAATACTTAATTAATTCAAGCCTATTATTCCACTCAAGACCAGAGTTGTTTATGAAGCATAAAGGCTATGCAAGAGACCTAAGCTCTCTTTATGGGGGTTCAAATCCCCTCATTAACTATCTCCTTACTTTTTATATACATCCTCCCAATTTTATACATTGCCCCAATTCTTATTGCAGTTGCATTTCTTACACTCATCGAACGAAAGATTTTAGGCTATATACAACACCGCAAGGGTCCTAATATCGTTGGCCCTCTTGGGCTTTTACAGCCAATTGCAGATGGTGTAAAACTTTTTATTAAAGAACCTATTCGCCCCTCTACAGCATCTCAAGTCCTCTTTATTCTTTCCCCTATAACAGCCTTGATCCTTGCCATACTCTTATGGACTCCCCTCCCACTCCCCCTAGCTTACTCAAACTTTAACTTAAGTATTCTTTTTATACTAGCCTTGTCAAGTCTCACTGCCTATACCATCTTAGGCTCAGGTTGGGCTTCAAATTCTAAATACGCCTTAATTGGGGCATTACGAGCTGTAGCCCAAACTATTTCTTATGAAGTAACCCTAGCCCTTATTGTTCTATGCACAATTATTTTCGCGGGGGGGTTTTCCCTTTCGAATTTCAATTATACTCAACATCAAATATGATTAATCCTCCCACTCTGACCTCTCTTTCTTATATGATTTGTCTCTACATTAGCTGAAACCAACCGCACCCCATTTGACTTAACCGAGGGTGAATCCGAATTGGTTTCAGGCTTTAATGTTGAATATGCAGGAGGACCATTTGCTTTATTTTTCTTAGCCGAATATGCTAATATCATTATAATAAATACCCTTTCAGTTATTTTATTTTTAGGTGCATCACAACCCCATTTTTATTCTCTATCCCTAACTGTTATTACTAAAGCATCTATTTTTACAATGGTTTTTTTATGAATCCGTGCATCTTATCCACGATTCCGCTATGATCAATTAATACACTTAGTGTGAAAGAACTTTCTTCCTATTACTCTAGCAATAGTAATTTTTCACATTGTAATACCTATTATTCTTACAAACTCACCTCCCCCCATATGAAAGTGTGCCCGAAAGACAAGGATCTCCTTGATAGGGAGAATTATAGAGGTTTATATCCTCTCACTTTCTATTTAAGGACATAGGGGTTGAACCTATAATTAAGGGATCAAAACCCTTTGTAATTCCACTTTTACTACTCCTTACAGCTGGTAAGGTAAGCTAATTAAGCTTCTGAACTCATGATCCATATATGTCGGTTAAAATCCTACCCTTACCAATGAATTTATACTAAAGTAGGCTAATTAAGCTATTAGGCCCATACCCTGATGATGTGGGTGAAACCCCCTCCTTTATTGGGTTAATCCTACCAGCAAGCTAATTATCACCATAAGCCTTATTATTGGAACATTAACAACACTTTCAAGTAACCATTGACTACTAGCCTGGGTGGGGTTAGAAATTAGCACATTAGCCATTATTCCATTGATAATTATTCCACATCATCCGCGATCCACTGAAGCCACAACTAAATACTTCCTAACACAAGCCGTAGCTTCTGCCACCATTCTCTTCTCTTCAACTATAAATGCATGAAAAACAGGACAATGAAATTTATTCACTTCCTCTAACCCCTTCTCAACCATCACAGCTTTAGCTCTTATAACTAAGCTAGGCCTGGCTCCAATACACTTTTGACTTCCAGAAGTCCTACAAGGCATTCCCCTAACAACTGGCCTTATCTTATCTACATGACAAAAAATTGCACCAATAGCAATTCTTGTTCAAATTTCTGAGTCAATCAATATATTCATCTTATTCATAGTAGGTACTATCTCTGCCTATATTGGAGGTTGAGGGGGCATTAATCAAACCCAGTTACGAAAGATTATAGCTTTTTCTTCAATTAGCCACCTAGGCTGAATAATTACTATTCTTAAATTAAATCCACACTTAACTCTTTATAATCTAGTTATTTATATTATAATAACCACGGCAATATTTCTTTCCCTATCTTCATTATTTTTAACTAAGACTATTCAAATAGCCACTTTCTGATCTTATTCCCCAACCTTAGCCGCAGCCTTTTTACTAGTTATCTTTTCTCTAACAGGCCTTCCCCCCCTCTTAGGATTCTCCCCTAAACTTCTTATCGTAATAGAACTCACTAAGCAAGATACATCATTTCTAGCAACACTTCTCTTACTTAGCTCTCTATTAACTACATTCTTTTACTTACGCCTTACATTTATTTCTACTTTAATCATTAGCCCCAACACTCAATATTCATCTATTATTTGACGAGTCTCCTTACAAACCAACATCTGAGTCCCTATCTTCATTATGCTTTCTACAATAACATTCATTTTAACACCCACATTCTACTACCTCCAATAGAAACTTAGGTTAATCAGACCAAGGGCCTTCAAAGCCCTAAGTGGAAGTGGGAGACTTCTAGTTTCTGTAGAGCCTGCAGGATACTAACCCACATATTCTGAATGCAACTCAAAAACTTTAAATTAAGATAAGACCCTATTATATCCAGTGGACATAGCTTCCCCCGGCGGGAAAGGGAGCCGGGGTGAAGCCCCGGCAGATTTCCTCTGCTTCTCACGATTTGCAATCGTATATGATAACACCCCGGGGCTTGATGAAGGAAGGACTTAAACCTCCGTGATTGGGGCTACAACCCACCACCTACTCGGCCACTTCATCCTAGAGTGGTAGGCTTTGATCCTACAATATCTTAGTTAACAGCTAAGTGCTTAAATCTACGAGCTTCACCCTACTTGTGACGTTAACCCGCTGACTATTTTCAACTAATCATAAGGATATTGGTACTTTATACTTAGTATTTGGGGCTTGAGCCGGCATAGTAGGCACTGCCCTAAGCTTATTAATTCGAGCAGAGTTAAGCCAGCCAGGGACTCTGATTGGGGACGATCAGATTTATAACGTGGTTGTTACAGCCCATGCGTTTGTTATGATTTTTTTTATAGTAATACCTATTCTTATTGGGGGTTTCGGAAATTGACTAGTTCCGCTCATGATTGGAGCTCCAGATATAGCCTTCCCACGAATAAACAACATAAGCTTCTGATTATTACCACCATCATTTTTTCTCTTACTTGCTTCATCAACTGTTGAAGCCGGCGTTGGAACAGGGTGAACAGTTTATCCACCTCTAGCTGGCAACCTAGCCCATGCCGGCCCATCCGTTGACCTGGCTATTTTCTCTTTACATCTAGCTGGCATTTCATCAATCTTGGGGGCTATTAACTTCATCACCACAATTCTAAATATAAAACCCTCATCAACTACCCAATACCAAACTCCACTGTTTGTCTGATCAGTCTTAATTACAGCTGTTCTCCTCTTACTCTCTCTTCCAGTCCTAGCCGCCGGAATCACTATATTACTTACTGACCGTAATCTGAATACAACTTTTTTTGACCCTGCAGGTGGTGGTGACCCGATTCTTTATCAACACTTGTTCTGATTCTTCGGTCACCCTGAAGTTTATATTTTAATTCTCCCAGGCTTCGGAATTATCTCACACGTTGTAGCTTTTTACTCAAATAAAAAAGAACCTTTTGGCTATATGGGAATAGTATGAGCTATGTTATCAATTGGTTTATTAGGTTTTATTGTTTGAGCCCATCATATATTCACCACAGACTTAAACGTTGATACACGTGCATATTTCACATCAGCAACAATAATTATTGCTATTCCAACTGGTGTTAAAGTATTTAGCTGATTAGCTACTATACATGGTGGCATTATTTCATGAGAAGCCCCCATACTTTGGGCATTAGGGTTCATCTTTTTATTCACAGTTGGGGGATTAACTGGAATTGTCCTAGCTAACTCCTCCATTGATATTGTTCTTCACGATACTTATTATGTAGTAGCTCATTTTCATTATGTTCTATCTATAGGTGCAGTATTTGCAATTATAGCTGGTTTCGTTCACTGATTCCCTTTGTTCACAGGCTTCACCCTTCACAAACTATGAACTAAAATTCACTTTATTGTTATATTTGTTGGTGTTAACATAACATTTTTCCCTCAACACTTCTTAGGCCTAGCAGGAATACCTCGCCGCTACTCTGACTATCCAGACGCATATACACTATGAAATACTTTATCATCAATTGGCTCTTTAATCTCATTAATGGCAGTGATTATAATAGTATTTATTATCTGAGAAGCCTTTGCAGCTAAACGACATTTAAAAGTAGTACAACTAACACAATCTAATGTAGAGTGACTTTTAGGGTTCCCACCACATTATCACACATTTGAAGAAGCCCCATTTTCTATTAAACAAACGAGAAAAGAAGGAATCGAACCTCCATAATTTGATTTCAAGTCAAATGCATACCACTCTGCCATTTTCTTGAAAAGTTAGTTAAATTATAACCTTGCTTTGTCAAAGCAAAATTACAAGTGAAAAACTTGTACTTTTCTATGTCTTATTCTTCCCAATTTGGCCTTCAAGACGCTATTTCCCCTATTATAGAAGAACTTATTCATTTTCATGATCACGCCCTCATAGCTGTTCTCCTTATTAGTATGATAGTTCTCTATATTATTTCTACGCTTATAACTACCCAACTATCGAATATTAATACTATCGATGCCCAAGAAATTGAAATAGTATGAACCATTATACCAGCTATTATCCTCATTATGATTGCTCTACCATCAATTCGAATTTTGTATCTAATAGATGAAGTAAACAACCCTAGTGTTACTATCAAGACAATAGGACATCAATGGTACTGAAGCTATGAATACTCAGACTTTTCTAATGTAACGGTAGACTCTTATATAGTCCCCTCAAATGACTTAACATCCGGGCAATTTCGTTTACTAGAAGTAGACTCTCGTATAGTTACTCCAACTAATGTTGTCACACGAATTATTGTTTCTGCTGAAGATGTTTTACACTCATGAGCAATCCCAACTTTAGGTGTAAAAACTGATGCAATTCCAGGTCGCCTTAACCAAACTTCGTTTATGATTGCCTGACCTGGAATTTTCTATGGTCAATGTTCAGAAATTTGTGGAGCTAACCACAGTTTCATGCCAATTGTAGCAGAAGCAGTTCCAATAAAAAATTTTCTATCGTGAGTAAAAATTCCCGCAGGTTTTTAATCACAGAATTATCATTAAGAAGCTATAGACAGCAACAGCCTTTTAAGCTGTAGATAGGTGGTTCCGCTCACCCTTAATGAAATGCCCCAACTTACCCCTGACCCATGATTATTTATTTTTCTTTTTTCTTGACTTATTTTTATTTTTATAATCCCTAAAAAAATTCTTAATCATAAATTCCTCAGTACCCCAACAACAAAAATTATAGCAACTTCTTCTGTAAACTGAACCTGACCATGATAAGTAATCTGTTTGACCAATTTGCTTCACCCACCTTCTTTGGAGTACATCTTATCGTTATTGCCATCATTATACCGTGACTATTATTTCCAACACCCTCAGATCAATGAATTACTAATCGACTTATCACCTCACAAAACTGATTTTTAAAATCTTTTACAAAACAAATCTTTACCCCTATTAGCTTACAAGGTCAAAAATGAGTTATAATCTTAACACCATTAATAGTCTTCCTTTTAGGAATAAACCTTCTAGGATTACTCCCATATACATTTACACCCACAACACAGCTTTCTTTAAATATAGGATTAGCCATTCCTTTATGATTAGCCACTATTTTTATTGGCCTTCGTAACCAACCCACAGCCTCATTAGCCCATCTCCTACCAGAGGGAACTCCAACCCCTCTTATTCCTATTCTTATTGTAATTGAGACTATTAGTCTCATTATTCGACCCCTAGCACTTGGAGTCCGACTAACAGCTAATCTCACTGCAGGCCACCTTCTTATTCAACTTATCTCACTAGCCACTTCCAACTTAATCTCTTCATCCCTTATCTTAGCATCCCTAACCTTCTCTACTTTGGTTCTTCTAACTCTTCTTGAAATTGCCGTTGCAATAATTCAAGCTTATGTTTATGTTCTTCTCCTTAGCTTATATCTACAAGAGAATACTTATGGCCCACCAAACCCATGCATTTCACATAGTTGACCCAAGCCCGTGACCTATTCTAGGTGCAATTACTGCTTTCCTAATAACTTCAGGCTTAGCCATTTGATTTCACTTTAATTCTCCCCTTATCCTAATTATAGGTTTAACTATAATGATCTTAACAATAGTTCAATGGTGACGCGATGTAATTCGAGAAGGAACCTTCCAAGGTCACCACACTATTCCTGTTCAAAAAGGCCTCCGCTATGGCATAGTTTTATTTATCACATCTGAAGTATTTTTTTTTATTGGATTTTTTTGAGCATTCTACAATGCCAGTCTAGCACCTACACCAGAAGTTGGTGAATCATGACCACCAACGGGAATTAACCCCCTTAATCCATTTGAAGTTCCACTTCTCAATACTGCTGTACTCTTAGCTTCAGGTGTTTCTGTTACATGAGCTCACCACAGTATTATACAAGCTAATCGAAAAGAAGCCTTACAAGCCCTAACTATTACTATCCTATTAGGCCTTTACTTCACATTTTTACAAGCAGTGGAATATTTTGAAACCTCATTTACTATTGCTGATAGTATTTATGGTACAACATTTTTTGTAGCAACTGGGTTCCATGGTCTTCACGTAATTATTGGCTCCCTATTTCTCTTAGTCTGCTTATTACGGCAATTCTTATCTCATTTCACTACCTTCCACCATTTCGGATTTGAAGCTGCCGCATGATATTGACACTTCGTAGATGTGGTCTGACTCTTCCTTTATGTTTCTATTTACTGATGAGGATCTTATTTTCTTAGTATAATTAATACAGATGGCTTCCAACCATCAAACTTTGGTTTAAACCCAAAAGAAAATATATGGTACTGTATTCTGGTATTTTAACTACGGTCATTATCATCATTACTATTTTGAGCTTTTGATTACCTCTTACTTCACCAGATACTGATAAACTATCACCATACGAATGTGGATTTGAACCCCTAGGCTCAGCCCGATTACCTTACTCAATACGATTTTTTCTAGTCGCCATTCTCTTTCTCTTGTTTGACTTAGAGATTGCCCTTCTCCTTCCAACACCTTGAGCAATTCAACTTGACTCACCTCTTATAATACTCACTTGAACACTTCTTATTCTACTCCTCCTCACGATTGGATTCATTTATGAATGATCACAAGGAGGCCTAGAATGAGCCGAATAATTTATTAGGGGATTAGTCTAATAAGACAACTGACTTCGGCTCAGTAGATTATGGTTCGACTCCATAATCCCCTTCATGCCCTTTTACATTACCTTATTTACTCTAGCCTTAGCAGGATTATCGTTCTACCGAACCCATCTCCTTTCAGCTCTCTTATGCTTGGAAGCTATAATATTGGTAGCCTTTATTACACTTGCTTTATGACCTTCTTTATTATCACACTTAAATCTTGTTAATCCACTCGTTATACTTACCTTTTCCGCATGCGAAGCAGCTTTAGGACTATCACTGATAGTAGCAATCGCCCGCTTCTTTATAACATCGAGCCTACGCTCTTTGAGTTTATTACAATAATATACCAAACCCAAACCTAACCATGACAACACTAACGACCTGAGCAATATTGATCCTAACTATTGGATTCGTCCCCCGGAAACACCTTTGGAATGCTACCCTTTGTCATTCGACACTCGTCGCAGCACTGTCAATTAATTGATTTTATTCTCAATTAGAACAGGCAACCTCCGTCTTAATTTTCCTCGATAATGTCTCAATAATTCTAGCTATTCTCACATGTTGACTCTTCCCACTTACAGTATTAGCAAGTCAAAGCAAGATACAATATGAAACAATCGCTGGTCAACGTATTTATCTTATTAGCCTCTCCACACTCCAATTTCTTACACTATTAGCATTCACTGCTTCAAACTTAGTTTCATTTTTCTTATACTTTGAAGCATCTCTTATTCCAGCTATTATTTTAATTTCACGTTGAGGTAACCAAAGTCATCGTGTAGATGCTGCAGTTTATATTATATTTTTTACTATACTTGGAGCATTCCCACTTCTCTTGTGAATAATAAAATTCTATATTACCTTTGGTCTTCTATCCCCAGCCTTTTCTTTCGGTCTGGAATCCCCTAAATCCCTTATAATCTATCCAGGACTGTTCTGATTTGCTTATAATATGGCCTTTCTAATAAAACTACCTCTCTACGGAATTCATATGTGACTTCCTAAAGCCCATGTTGAAGCCCCAATCGCCGGATCAATAATCTTAGCTGGTACTCTTCTTAAATTAGGGGGATATGGCATACTTCGCCTATCAGTTTTTATTGAAGAGTACATAAAATCGTATGCTGGCCTATTCCTAGCAATTGCTATATTCGGAGTATTAGGGGCTGCCCTCTTATGTACACGACAAACAGACTTAAAATCACTTATTGCAATATCATCAGTAAGCCATATAAACCTATTGGTTGTTGCTGCCCTAATTGCAACAAAATGAAGTTACTCTGGAGCATTAGTACTAATAATTACTCATGGACTAACCTCTTCAGCACTATTCTGCCTAGCAAACACTTTATACGAACGAACTAATACTCGAGCGCTAATTATACTCCGAGGTGTTATTACTATTCTCCCACTAGCAGGAGTTTGATGAATAACTATTGCCCTGTACAATATAGCCCTTCCCCCAACTTTAAATTTCGCTAGTGAACTTATCTTGTTAATTTCATTTTACTACTGATCTAAATTCCTTCTTATTATAGTAATTTTTACATGTGTTTACTCATCAGCTTATTCACTTTACATATACTGATCCGTACAACGAGGTCGCCTTCCATCTCATTTAAAAACCTTTTTTCCATTTGATATTCGAGAACACATCTTGCTCTTACTTCATGCTCTGCCTGGTGTCTTACTGCTACTTAATTCTCAGCTTTTAATTATCGCTTAGTGTTATTTTGTGGGTATAATTTAACAAAAATACTAGATTGTGATTCTAGATATGAAAGTTCATGTCTTTCTACCCACCGAGCCTGCCAGACGAAAAAGAATACTGCTAATATTCTTTGCTATGGTTAAATTCCATAGCTTGCTCGTTTCATCTTTCTAAATGAAAGGCTTTTTTTATGGCAGTTGGTGTCCTAAAAAATCCTTAATGACTTTAATGTTACCCCCTTATGCCCATGGACAACTTCAAAAGCAACAAAAAGAGTTACCAATAGCCCCCATCCTACTAAACCTAAGTAGTACCCACCACTACTATACAACCCCGTTACCCCCCACATCTCTTCACTTTTTGTATCTCACCCCAAGTTACCACCAATAGTCTTCTTAAACTCTACCACTCCTATGAATTCGCCCACCAATGTAATACAACATAATAATAACCCAACTACTATGCCCTGACGCCCAAAAACTTCAGGGTAAGGCTCAGCTATTAATGCGGCACAATAAGCAAAAACAACTATTATCCCCCCAAGATACACAAGAAACAAGACTAAGGATAAAAAAGATACACCTTCTTTTATCAAAACTAAGCACCCACCACCTGCCCCACCAACTAAACCCAAGGCACCATAGTAGGGGGACGGATTTGATGCTACTACAGCTACACCCAACAGCAAGCACATCTCTGACCCCATGATTCTTACCAGGATTTAAACCTGGACCAACAGTCTGAAAAACTGCTGTTGTTTTTCCACTATAAGAACCTTATGGCCCCCCTCCGAAAAACACACCCGATCCTTAAAATTATAAACTCATCCCTGATTGACCTTCCAACACCAACAAACATCTCCCTCTGATGAAATTTTGGTTCACTACTTGGCCTATGCTTAATTGTACAAATCGTAACTGGGCTTTTCCTAGCTATACATTACTCAGCCGATACCTTGTCTGCTTTTTCATCAATTGCCCACATCTGCCGTGATGTAAATTATGGGTGACTCCTTCGCAACCTTCATGCCAACGGCGCATCCTTCTTCTTTATTTGCATCTATCTTCACATTGGACGAGGCCTATATTATGGCTCATACTTCTTCAAAGAGACCTGAAACATTGGAGTCATTCTTCTTTTCTTAGTTATGGCTACTGCCTTCGTCGGCTATGTCCTCCCATGAGGACAAATATCATTCTGAGGTGCAACTGTAATTACCAACCTCCTTTCCGCTGCCCCCTATATTGGCTCTAATCTTGTCCAATGAGTATGAGGAGGCTTTTCAGTAGATAACGCTACACTCACCCGATTTTTTACCTTTCATTTTGTCCTGCCTTTCATTATTGCAGCAATAAGTGCCACACACCTTCTTTTTCTTCACCAAACAGGATCATCAAACCCTGTTGGTTTAAATTCTAATCTTGACAAGGTACCATTCCACATCTACTTCTCTTACAAAGATATCTTGGGTTTCGTTATTCTCATTTCCTCTTTAGCAAGCCTGGCAACTTTTTCTCCTAATTTGCTTGGTGACCCAGACAACTTCACCCCAGCCAATCCCCTAGTTACACCCCCCCATATTAAACCAGAGTGATATTTCCTTTTTGCATACGCTATTCTTCGTTCTATCCCTAATAAGCTAGGAGGAGTTTTAGCCCTACTCCTATCTATTCTTATTCTCCTCACCATCCCCTTTGTTCACACAGCAAAACAGCGAACCATGATGTTTCGCCCATTAACTAAGATCCTATTTTGATCCTGAATTGTTAATACTTTGATTCTTACATGAATTGGCGGCCAACCAGTTGAAGATCCATTCATCTTTATTGGTCAAGTCTCATCGGTACTTTACTTCATAATTCCTATACTTCTTCTTCCACTCACTGGATTAATTGAAAATAAACTCTTGTCATAG